AAAGATGAATTTCACTTTAAAGAGGCACGCTATCAAGATAGCCCAGTTTACGAAGATTCTGATCTGGAGACCCATCAAGAGAATTGGAAATTAGGAAGACTGAAAAAAATTAATATTAATAAAAAAATTGATTTGTGGGTTGAAAAGACTTTTCTCACTTTTTTTTTCGATTTTAAACGATGGAATCGTCCATTACGATATATAAAAAATGATGAATTAGAAAATGCTTTACGCAATGAAATGTCACAATTTTTTTTTTTTACATGTAAAAGTGATGGGAAACAAAAAATATCTTTTACATATCCACCCAGTTTATCGACTTTTTCTGAAATGATAGAAAGAAAAATTTCTTTTTATATTGATGACAAAGATTTTTCTATTTATAATTCTTGGATTCATACCAATGAAAAAAAAAAGTGCAATTTAAACAATGAATTGAGAAGCCGAATACAAATTTTAGAAAAAAATGGGGGATTTCCTAGTCTGGATATGCTTGAAAAAAGAACCCTAATATGCAATGAAAAAAAAAAAAAAAAATGTTTACCAAAAGCATATGATCCCTTTTTCAACGGAGCATATCGAGGAATGATAAAAAAATTATATTCAAGTGAAATTATGAATCCTTATATAGATACAGAAAATTTAAAAGAAATTTTTTTGATAAATAAGATTCATAATCTACTTCTTAATAATTCTTTAGAACTCTATCGTAAATCTTTTTTAAATTCTACAGAAGAAAAAGAAATTGATTCAGAAAAGAAAGCAAAATCTTTACAATTTGTATTTGATGTAATTAGAACACATACAAAAGATCAAAAAATAATAAAAAATAAATCTATTGGAATTAGAATAGAAGAAGTAACTAAAAAGGTTTCTCAATGGTCATATGAATTAACCGAGGACTTCGAAGAAGAGGAAGAAGAATTTTCAGAAGAAGATAATGGGATTAATTCAAGAAGAGCTAAACGTGCCATAATTTATGAAGATACCGATCCAAATAGTGATGAAACGGAAGAGATAACTTTGATACGTTACTCCCAACAATTTGATTTTCGTCGCAATTTAATAAAAGGATCCATGCGCGCTCAAAGACGTAAAACAGTTATTTGTAACCTTTTACAAGCAAATTTAAATTCCCCACTTTTTTTAGATCGGCTAGACAAAACATATTTTTTTTTATTTTTTGATATCAACGAAACGAAGAATCTCATTTTTAGGAATTGGATAGGGATAAAACAAGAATCAGAATTTAAAATTGAAAATTTTGAAAATGAAGATACAAAAAAAGAAAACAAGAAAAAAGAAAAAAAAGATCAAAATGAAGAGTTAGAAAGATCAGAAATTTTGGATAGCCTTTTATATACTCAAGCAATAAGAGGTTTTACGTTAATAATCCAATCTTTTTTTAGAAAATACATAATATTGCCTTTATTAATCATAGCTAAAAATATTTTCCGTATTTTATTATTCCAAGCCCCGGAATGGCACAAGGATTTTAAGAAATGGAAGAAAGAAAAATATATTAAATGTACCTATAATGGTGTTCAATTATCAGAAACAGAATTTCCCCAAGATTGGTTAACGGAAGGTATTCAGATAAAGATTGTAAATCCTTTCCGTCTAAAACCTTGGCAAAAATCTAAGGTAGGATCTCACCATAGAGATAAAATGAAAAAAAAGAAAAAACAAAATTTTTGTTTTTTAACACTTTGGGGAACGGAAACAAAACTTAACTTCGGTTCTACCCGAAAACGACCTTTTTTTTTAAAACCTATTTATAAAGAACTTAAAAAAATAAATAGAAAGGTGAAAAATCAATTTATCCAAATTATAAAATTTTTAAAGAAAAAAAGAATTATAAAAGTTATAAAAGAAAAAACAAAATGGGTTATAAAAATAATTCGATTTATAAAATTAATAACAAAAAAACTGGAGAAAGTAAATCCAACTTTATTCTTTGAATTGAAAAAAGAAAAAATATATGAACCGAACGAAAACGATAAAGATTTCAAAAGAAATAATAAGATTATTCACGAATCGTCCGTTCTAATTCGACCGATAAATTGGTTAAATTATTCACTAATAGAAAGAAAAATGAAAGATCTTTCTGATAAGACAATCAAAATCAAAAATCAAATTGAACAAGCCGCAAAAGAAAAGAAAAAAAAAGAGATAATTATAATTTATGATAATAAAATATTAGAATCACATAAACATCTTTGGAAAATTTTAAAAAGGCAAAATATTCGATTAATGCGTAAATCACACTACTTTATCAAATCATTCATTGAAAAAATATACATAGATATTTTACTATGTTCCATTACCTTTTCTAAGATTAATGCAGAACTTTTCTTTGAATCAACAAAAAATATCTTTAATAAATCTATTTACAACAATAAAAGATATCAAAAAAAAGAAGTAATTGATGAAACAAATAAAAATCAAATGAATTTGATTTCGACTATAAATTTTTTTTTTTCAAAAACTTATAATACTGAAAAAAGTAATCAAAATTCTAATATTTATTGGAACTTATCTTCTCTATCTCAAGCATATGTATTTTACAAATTATCACAAACCCAATTACTTAACCAATTATTTAATAAGTATCACTTGAGACCTATACTTCAATATCAAGGTAACTCTCCCTTTTTTAAGGATGAATTAAAAGACTTTTGTATGATACACGGAATATTTCATCCCAAATCAAGACATAAAAAAATTAATACATATGTAATTAACGAATGGAAAAACTGGTTAAAAGGTCATTATCAATATGATTTATCTCAAAAAAAAAGGTCTCGATTAGTACCCAAAGAATGTCGAAATAAAATAAATAAACCTTGTATGATTAAAAAAGGGAAATCAATTCAATTGGATTTCTATAAAAAACTGAATTCCATGAAAAAAAATGACTATGCATCGAATTCATTTATGAGTCAAAAAGACAAATGGAAAAAACATTATAGATATGATATTTTATCATATAAATACATAAACCCCCCTAATTCATATATTTATGAATCAACATTAGAAATAAAAAGAGCCCAAGAAATTCCATATCATTTTACTACATCGAAACCCGAATCATTTTATGTATTGGTAAGTATACCTAGTAATGATTATCTAGAAAAAGAATATTTTATTGATAGGAATACTAATTTGGATAGAAAATATTTTGATTGTAGAATTTTTTCTATTTTTTTTAGAAAAAATATTGAGATCTGGACTAATGCGGATATTCGCAGAAAGATTTATAAAAAGGTTAAGACTGAAATTAATAATTTTAATATTAATAAAAAGAATATGATTCATCAACAGATCAAATCATGCAATCAAAAAAGATTCTTTTTTGATTGCATGGGAATGAATCAAAAAAGGTTCTATGATATCGCATCAAATCATGCCAATCTAGAACCTTGGTTCTTTTCAGAACTTGGGCTACTTTTTGATGTATATAAGATTCAACCTTGGATTATCCCAATAAAATCACTCTTTTTCAATTTTAATACAAATGAAAAAAGTAAAAACATCAACAGAAATCCAAAGAAAAATCTATATATATTATATAAAAAAAAAAAAGATCTTAATAAGACCAATAAGGAAATGGAACTAGATTCCATTTTAAGAAACTCTTTACTTTTTCAATTAAAATGGACTAATCTTTCAAATCTTTCAAATGAGAAAATAGTGAAAAATATAAGAACGTTTTGTATCCTACTTGGAGTAAAAGATCTAAAGGAAGCTGCTATATACTCGGTTCAAAAAGGTGAAATAAACCTAGAAGAAATATTTATTAAAAATGACTTAGTTCTTAAAAATTTAATAAGAAGGGGAGTATTTCTTATTGAACCAATTTGTCTATCTATAAGAAGGGATGGAAAATCTATTATATATCAAACTATAGATATTTCATTGGTCGATAAGAAGAAGCACCAAACAAATAATAAATACACAAAAAAAAGATATATTGAAAAAAGGGAGTTCGAAAAATCCATTGTACGACATAGCAACATATTTTTTAGTGGAGATAAAAATAATTATGATTTCCTTGTTCCTGAAAATCTTTTATCTCCCGTACGTAGGAGAGAGTTTCGAATTCGAATTTGTTTAAATTCCGAAAATTGGAATATTGTGGATAGAAACCCAAGATTTTGCAATAAAAACAAAATAAGAAAATATGGGAAAGTTTTGAATAAGGACAAGCATATTAACACAGATGAAAAAAATTTGATTAAATTAAAATTATTTCTTTGGCCCAATTATCGATTAGAAGATTTAGCTTGTATGAATCGCTATTGGTTTAATACCAATAACAGTAGCCGTTTCAGTATGTTAAGAATACATATGTATTCACAATTCATAATAAATTAAATTCCAATGAAAATGTGAAAATGAAAGATTTTATAGTGGATTTCCTTAATATTGTGTAATATATTTGATCCGAATTCAATTTCAAATTGAATTCGGATCAAATATAGAAAATAAAAACTAATTACATAAACAAAAAACAAATGAGTATATGAATAAAATAAATCCAATTTTGATGTATACTGGATGAAAATAACTAACATAATAAATACTATTATTTTTCCTGATCGGTAAAATTCACAGAAAAGACAGATAAAAATATTAATTTATGGTCAAAAATTCATTAATATCGGTTATTACACAAGAAGAAAAAGAAAAAAATAGTGGGTCTGTTGAATTTCAAGTATTCCATTTCACCAGCAAGATACGTAAACTTACTTTACATTTAGAATTCCACAAAAGAGATTTTTTATCGCAAAGAGGTTTACGAATAATTCTGGGAAAACGTCAACGATTATTGACTTATTTTTCAAAGAAAAATAAAGTGCGTTATAAGAAATTAATGGATCAATTAAATATTCGGGAATCAAAAAATCGTTAATTTCATTTGAATTTTTTATTTTAGTTTATTATTCTTATCATTTTTATTTTTTTTTTTTTTTTTTTTTGTTTTTTAATTCTTTTTTCTTAGTTCAGTTATTAGCATTATATTTTTCATTTTAAAAAATTCATGAAATAAAGAATTAAGGAAAAAAAAATATGACTGTACCGGCTACAAGAAAAAATTTCATAATAGTTAATATGGGCCCTCACCACCCATCAATGCATGGTGTTCTTCGGCTGATCGTTACTCTGGATGGTGAAGATGTTATTGACTGTGAACCTATATTAGGCTATTTACACAGAGGGATGGAAAAAATAGCGGAAAACCGAACAATTATACAATATTTGCCTTATGTAACACGTTGGGATTATTTAGCTACTATGTTCACAGAAGCAATAACAGTAAATGCACCAGAACGATTGGAAAGTGTTCAAGTGCCTAAAAGAGCCAGTTATATCAGAGTGATTATGCTGGAGCTAAGTCGTATAGCCTCCCATTTGTTATGGCTTGGCCCTTTTATGGCAGATATAGGTGCGCAGACTCCCTTTTTCTATATTTTCAGAGAGAGGGAATTTATATATGATCTATTCGAAGCCGCCACAGGTATGCGGATGATGCATAATTATTTCCGCATCGGAGGAGTAGCTGCGGATTTACCTTATGGCTGGATAGATAAATGTTTTGATTTCTGTGATTATTTTTTAACAGAAGTTGTTGAGTACCAAAAACTTATTACGCGAAATCCCATTTTTTTGGAACGAGTTGAAGGAGTGGGCATTATTAGTGGGGAGGAGACAATAAATTGGGGTTTATCAGGACCAATGTTACGAGCTTCCGGAATCCAATGGGATCTTCGTAAAGTTGATCGTTATGAGTGTTACAATAAATTTGATTGGGAAGTCAAATGGCAGAAAGAGGGTGATACATTAGCTCGTTATTTAGTACGAATCGGTGAAATGGAAGAATCTATAAAAATAATTCAACAGGCTTTAGAAGGAATTCCTGGAGGACCTTATGAAAATTTAGAAACACGACGCTTTCATACGGCAAAGAATTCCGAATGGAATAAATTTGAATATAGATTTCTTACTAAAAAACTTTCACCCAATTTTGAATTGTTAAAACAAGAACTTTATGTAAGGGTAGAGTCTCCAAAAGGAGAATTAGGAATTTATTTAATAGGAGATAGTAGTGTTTTCCCCTGGAGATGTAAAATTCGTCCACCCGGTTTCATCAATTTGCAAATTCTTCCTCAGCTAGTTAAAAGAATGAAATTGGCTGATATCATGACGATACTAGGTAGTATAGATATCATTATGGGAGAAGTTGATCGTTGAAATGATAATTGATACGACAGAAGTACAAACTATTAATTCTTTTTATAAATTAGAATCTTTAAAAGAAGTCTATGGACTCGTATGGATTTTTGTGCCCATTTTAACCCTTGTCTTAGGAATCACAATGGGGGTATTAGTCATTGTGTGGTTAGAAAGAAAAATATCCGCAGCAATACATCAACGTATTGGACCTGAATATACCGGCCCATTAGGGATTCTTCAAGCTTTAGCGGATGGAACCAAACTACTTCTGAAGGAGGATCTTCTTCCATCTAGAGGGAATATTCGTTTGTTTAGGGTGGGGCCTTCTATAGCGGTTATATCAATTCTACTAAGTTATTTAGTAATTCCTTTTGGATATCACCTTGTTTTAGCTGATCTCAGTATAGGTATTTTTTTATGGATTGCCATTTCAAGCATTGTACCTATTGGTCTTCTTATGTCAGGATATGGATCAAATAATAAGTATTCCTTTTCAGGCGGTCTACGAGCTGCAGCTCAATCAATTAGTTATGAAATACCATTAACTATATGTGTGTTAGCAATATCTCTACGTGTGATTCGTTGGAACATGAACTTTTTTATCTCTTTTCTAGAAAAGAGATAAAAAATGAATTTAAATTTAAATACAATAGAAATGTAATTAAATCTGTAAATATGAAAATGAAATAATATAAGATTTTTTCTTATATTATTTCATTTTCAAGCTTTATAAAGTTTCTAAAGTAAGTAAAAAGAAAGAAATTGAAAGTCTTGAACAAATATCTTTCTTTTTTTTTTTTTTTTTTTTTTTTTATTCAACATTTAAGTTCGATGAGTTAAACCAGATAGTTATATGAGTGAAACAAAACTGCTCCTCAATTTGTAGTAAAAAAAAATCTCATTCCCTAGAGTATAAGAAGGAAATTGAAGTAAACATAAGTTGTTGATCCCAAGATTGAAATCTTTTGATTAATCGTCATATCTTGAAGCGGATGCAAAAGATCAATAGTAAAGTATTTCTTAATATACTGGGGATCAATCAAAAAGAAGTGGGCAGTTAGGAACACCAAAGTACGCAAAGGATAAGTAATAGAAATAATGTAAAGTAATATAATAAGGGGGTTTTTGCATAAAACTTTGCATAAAATGAATCATAATAAGGGCTTGAAGTTGGTAGAAATAATCAAGCAGTACTTTCCCACGATTCCGATCTAGAGTATGCTACTATTTGCTGATTAAAGAAATAACTATCAAGAACGAATTAATCCTTTATTTTCTTTGATTTTAGTTTTGAGTTTTCAGAAAGAAGAACAGGAACAAGACAAATAGAATGCAATACAATAATAGAATAAAAATAATGATTCATTAACTAATGCCCAATTCTTTTTATTTATGACGAGCATTTAATTTAAGGATTAAGTTATTGCTGAAAAAATCTAAATTTTATAAATTCTGATTATATCATTATAAAGGATGAGATCAATTCGGAAGTGCTTTTTCTTATTCTAGCAGACAGAATTTTATTGGTCATTAGTAAAATTGTGGACTCTCTAATCCTCAAAGTATCTTTACATTCTTTTCAATTCTATAGGAAAAAAATTAGTCCTTACCTTACATTTATTTGTGGCCATAGAGGAGCCGTATGAAGCTTAGGTTTCATGTACGGTTTTGGAATAGCGATTGAAGCAGTGATGTTATCATCGACTATAATTATCTAATAGTTCAAGTACAGTTGATATAATTGAGGCACAGTCCAAATATGGTTTTGGAGGATGGAATCTGTGGCGTCAGCCCATAGGGTTTCTAGTTTTTCTAATGTCTTCTCTAGCAGAATGTGAAAGATTACCCTTTGATTTACCAGAAGCAGAGGAAGAATTAGTAGCAGGTTATCAAACCGAATATTCAGGTATAAAATATGGGTTATTTTATCTTGCTTCTTACCTGAATCTATTAGTTTCTTCATTATTTGTAACAATTCTTTACTTAGGTGGGTGGAATTTTTATATTCCATACATATCTATTACTGAACTCTTTGGAATAAATAAAATGTTTAGAATTTTTGTAATAGCAATCAGTATATTTATTACATTAGCTAAAGCTTATTTGTTTCTGTTCATTCCTATCACAACAAGATGGACTTTACCTAGGATGAGAATGGATCAGTTATTAAATCTTGGATGGAAATTTCTTTTACCTATTTCTCTAGGTAATCTATTATTGACAACTTCTTCTCAACTTGTTTCACTATAAAATTCTAAAAAAATAAGAAATGAAGATAAAACAATAATGATATTCTATACCCATAACTTATCTCAACTAAGAGAAAGAAAAATAAATTTTATTCATGGATATCTATAATATGTTACCTATGGTTACTGGGTTCATGAATTATGGCAAACAAACAATACGAGCTGCAAGGTACATTGGACAAAGTTTCATAATTACCTTATCCCATACAAATCGTTTACCTGTTACTATTCAATATCCTTATGAAAAATCAATTGCATCAGAGCGTTTTCGTGGTCGAATTCACTTTGAATTCGATAAATGTATTGCTTGTGAAGTATGTGTTCGCGTATGTCCCATAGACCTTCCTATTGTTGATTGGAAATTTGAAAAAAATATTAATAAAAAACAATTACTTCATTATAGTATTGATTTCGGAGTCTGTATATTTTGCGGTAACTGTGTCGAGTATTGTCCAACAAACTGTTTATCGATGACTGAAGAATATGAACTTTCTACTTATGATCGTCACGAATTGAATTATAATCAAATTTCTTTGGGTCGATTACCAATGTCAATAATTGGAGATTACACAATTCAAACAGTTATGGATTCAACAACTCAAATGAAAAAAGAAAAACCCCTCGATTCAAGAACCATTACCAATTACTAAGATTTGGTTTGGAATCAAGTAGGATTAGCCAAATAACTTTATTTTATCTATATGATTTTTTTTTATTCAATCAGGAAGGTATCATATAAGAAAATAGTCCCTTTCCTGGCCCCCTTAGTAAGGTCATGAAATATTTCGACTTATTCATTTTTCTTTTCTTTCATAATGGATTTACCTGGACCAATACATGATATTCTTGTAGTCTTTTTGGGATCAGTTCTTATATTAGGAGGTCTGGGAGTAGTATTACTTATGAATCCCATTGATTCTGCCTTTTCATTGGGATTGGTTCTTGTTTGTATATCCTTATTCTATATTTCATTGAATTCCTATTTTGTAGCTGCCGCACAGTTCCTTATTTATGTGGGAGCCATTAATGTATTAATCATATTTGCTGTTATGTTTATGAACAGTTCAGAATATTCCAATGATTCCTATTTGTGGACCATTGGAGATAGGATCACTTCCCAGATTTGTATAAGTATTTTTTTTTCATTAATGACTATTATCCTAGATACCTCATGGTATGGAATTTTTCGGACTACAAAATCAAATCAGATTATAGAACAGGACTTAATAAGTAACGTTCAACAAATTGGGATTCATTTATCCACAGATTTTTATCTTCCTTTTGAACTCATTTCTATAATTCTTTTAGTTTCCTTGATAGGTGCAATTACTATGGCTCGTCAATAATATAATAATAAATAAGAACTTATATTTTGAGAATTCAAAGAATGAAAAAGGACTAAATATCTTTTATTTAAATCTACTATGAATATGCTCTTTTATCCTATAATTCTTCTATTCTATTCAACTTAATTGGTTGAATTTTTGTTCATATTGAAATGAATCAAAATTGATGAGGAATTTGTCAATGATGTTAGAGCATGTACTTTTTCTAAGTGTTTCTTTATTTTCTATCGGTATCTATGGACTGATCACAAGTCGAAGCATGGTTAGAGCACTTATGTGTCTTGAGCTTTTACTTAATTCGGTGAATATGAATCTTGTCGCATTTTCCGATATATTTGATAGTCGGCAATTAAAAGGAGAAATTTTTTCAATCTTTGTTATAGCCATTGCGGCTGCTGAAGCAGCTATTGGACTAGCTATTATTTCGTCGATTCATCGTAACAGAAAATCAATTCGTATCAATCAATCAAATTTGCTGAATAATTAGTCATAATTATTCTATGTTAAATATGTTAAAATAGACATAATCTAAATAAATAAGAATTATGATCTTTATATTAATCTAAAAATTTCATAAAATGAACATGAATTGAATTAATATGTCATATTTTATAGTTATTTAAAAAGAAATCAAAGTATCTTGGCCTTTTCTCATAAACATATTTGAAAATATATTGATTCTTCAAATTTTGATAAATCATTGATTCATCTGGTAGAAAATATAATGATTTTTATCATTATACCAGATTGAAATATTTTGTGTTCAAAACTAAAATTTATAGACCCAATGTCACATTCAGTAAAAATTTATGATACATGTATAGGGTGTACCCAATGTGTTCGAGCTTGTCCCACGGATGTATTGGAAATGATACCTTGGGATGGATGTAAAGCTAAGCAAATTGCTTCTGCACCAAGAACCGAGGATTGTGTAGGTTGTAAGAGATGTGAATCTGCTTGTCCAACGGATTTTTTGAGTGTTCGTGTTTATTTATGGCATGAAACAACTCGCAGCATGGGTCTTTCTTATTAATATGTGATAAAAAATTCCGCTTGAATCATTTGATTCCTCTTTACCGACAGAGGCCCGTACTCGAGAAAAGAAAATATCATATTCTTCTCCCGAGCACGGGGTTTTCTGGTAAAAATTTATCTTGTCTTTATCACGAGTTATTTTCCTTGGTTAACAATACTTATTGTTTTGCCCATATTTGCAGGTTCTTTAATTGTCTTTTTACCTCATAAAGGAAATAAGGTGTATAGGTGGTATACTATATGCATATGTATTTTAGAGCTCCTTCTAATGACCTATGTCTTTTGTTATCATTTTAAATTGGACGATCCATTAACCCAATTGAAGGAGGATTTTAAATGGATCAATCTTTTTGATTTTCACTGGAGATTGGGAATCGATGGACTTTCCATAGGACCCATTTTACTGACAGGATTCATAACTACTTTAGCTGCTTTAGCAGCTTGGCCAGTCACTCGAAATCCAAAATTTTTCTATTTCTTAATGTTGGCAATGTATAGTGGCCAAATAGGATTATTTTCTTCTCGAGACCTTTTGCTTTTTTTCATCATGTGGGAATTAGAATTAATTCCTGTTTACTTACTCTTATCTATGTGGGGAGGAAAAAAACGCCTGTACTCGGCTACAAAGTTTATTTTATGTACTGCAGGAGGTTCCATTTTTCTCTTAATAGGAATTCTAGGTATGGGTTTATATGGTTCCAATGAACCAACATTAGATTTAGAAAAATTAGCTAATCAATCATATCCTACAGCATTGGAAATAATATTCTATTTTGGTTTTCTTTTTGCTTATGCTGTCAAATCGCCGATGATACCCCTACATACATGGTTACCAGATACCCACGGGGAAGCACATTATAGTACATGTATGCTTTTAGCTGGAATTTTATTAAAGATGGGAGCATATGGATTGATTCGGATCAATATGGAATTATTAGCTCATGCTCATTCTAGATTGTCTCCCTGGTTAGTAATAGTAGGAATAATACAAATCCTTTATGCAGCTTCAACCTCTCTCGGTCAACGCAATTTAAAAAAACGTATTGCCTATTCTTCCGTCTCTCATATGGGTTTCATAATTATAGGAATTGGTTCTTTAACTAGCATGGGACTCAATGGAGCCATTTTACAAATACTTTCTCATGGATTGATTGGTGCTGCACTTTTTTTCTTAGGAGGAACCTGTTGGGATAGAATACATTTTGTTTATCTCGAAGAGATGGGGGGGATATCTATCCCAATGCCAAAAATATTTACCATGTTTAGTAGTTTCTCGATGGCTTCTCTTGCATTGCCCGGAATGAGTGGTTTTGTTGCAGAATTATTAGTCTTTTTTGGAATAATTACCAGCTCAAAATATCTTTTAATGCCAAAAATGTTAATTACTTTTGTAATGGCAATTGGAATGATATTAACTCCTATTTTTTTATTATCTATGTTACGTCAGATTTTCTATGGATACAAGCTATTCAATGTTCCAAACTCTAATTTTTTTGATTCTGGACCACGAGAACTATTTGTTTCGATCTGTATGTTTATACCTGTAATAGGAATTGGTATTTATCCTGATTTCGTTCTTCCATTATCGGTTGACAAGGTACAAGTTATACTATCTAATTATTTTTATAGATACTAATTTTATATATTTTCAATATATAAAATTTTCATTAATTGGAAATAAAGTCTTATAATTCTTTTACTTTCATATTTTCACGATTCTTCATTATATAATGAAAAAAAAAAGAGTGAATTAGAATTGTAATGAGATATATCTAGAGTTTTTGAGAACCATTTGAATAATTCCCCCATTCAAACGGTTTTCAAAAACTCTCACAAATTTTCATTGTATATCAGACGATGTTTTTATTTATTCGTCATATAGTTTATTTTCTTTAATTAGATATTAATTGGAATGAACCATAACTATGGAACCCGATTCCTAATAGATTGATCCCAAAATAGCATATCCAAATTAGGATAAATCCTATAGAAGCCATAAATGCCGAATTTGTGCCTTGGTCTTGAAATTTTGGATTTGTTCTAGTATGTAAATAAATTGCAAATATGGTCCAAGTAATAAATGCCCAAGTTTCCTTAGGGTCCCAATTCCAATAAGAACCCCATGCTTCATTAGCCCATACTGCTCCAGAAAGAATGCCTATGGTTAAAAAAGTAAACCCTAAACTAATGACACGATAACTCCAATAGTCTAAACGCTGAATTAATTGATATTTGTAAAAATTTTGAAATGAAATAAAAGAAGTCTTTTTAAAGACACTCCCCTTTTCGTTGAAATATTCCATCTCACCAAATAAAAGTGACTTCCTTAAACTGAAAAAATTATTGTTTTTCAAAAAAAAATCGATGTTCTTTCGAAATGTAATCACTATAAGAGCAACTGATAATAACGATCCACATAAAAGAGCTGCATAGCTCAATAGCATCATACTAACATGCATCATTAACCACTGAGATTGTAGAGCAGGTACTAATATTGCGGGTTGATGCATTTCAGTTGAAAGACCTGACGTGGCAAAACCTTGGGTAAAAATGGCACTTGGTGCAGTTATTGCACTTAAATTATTTTTATGATTCCCAAGATACGAAATCCTATGAATAATAAAGAAACTCCAAGAAAGGAAGATTAATGATTCGTATAAATTACTTAAAGGAAAATGTCCCGAAGAAATCCAACGAATAACTAAAAATCCCGTTATAGATAAAAAAGTAGCTATCATCCCCATTTCTGACGAATGGCGTAATCCTTCAATTTCGTAGACTAATAAGTTCATCAAATGAATTATAATCACAATTGAGATGATTGAAAAGGAAATATGAGTTAATATATGTTCTAAGGTTACAAATATCATTAACATAAAAAGGGTTCCTATTAAAGAATTTAAATCAGAGATTAAAATATTCTATTAGATCTATTGTATCTATATTATTTATTATTATATATGCCGCCACTCGGACTCGAACCGAGATGCTCTAGCACTGCTTCCTAAGAGCAGCGTGTCTACCAATTTCACCATGGCGGCTTACCTGAAATAATAATAGGAAATTAATGTTGAATTGTCGAGATTCAATAGATTTGGAAACAGTTAATAAATATGTATTTCCATTTATATGGAAATGTTCAATATTAATAATACTTATTAAGTATCTCCATAAGTTCAGTTTTTCAAATCAACTTTTATATACTAGAAACCTATCTTTTGTTAATCCAGAGTTTTGTTATCAGCCATCAGTCAAGGTATAAAATTCAGATATAAAATTCAAAATTTTTTTTTAGTTTCATTTATTTATACTCTAACTTAGAATCTCATTCATTTTATTTTTTATATTATTTTTATATTCATATTATTTAAAATTTAAATTAATCTTTTATATTATATTAATAATATTAATATTTAATATGAATATTATACAAAATATTATACAAATATTCTAAAAATATAGAAAATAAAAATCTATTTGTCTATTCAAATAAAATCAAATAAAATTGTTTTAGAATATTTTTTTATTTCTTTTATTCTTTTTTTTTTTTTTTTTATATATGTCTTTCACATACAACAATAAAAATGAGTCACCTATTTTTTAATGGCAGTTCCAAAAAAACGTACTTCTATGTCAAAAAAGCATATTCGTAAAAATCTTTGGAAAAAAAAAGGTTATTTAGCGGCAGTAAAAGCTTTTTCTTTAGCTAAATCTGTTTCCACCGGACAGTCAAAAAGTTTTTTTGTCGCACAAAAAAAAGTCTTGGAAAAATCTTAATTAACATGTATCAAAGAACTTCAAATTTTATATTTTTGAATTAGAAGACAAATAATTAAAATTTCCTAATATTTTTTATTTGTATTTAACTTTTACATATTAGTTAAATTAGTTAAAGCCAAGTAATATTAAAAATAATAATCTTTCTATTTACTAGATTCAAAGTACTCAGTATTATGTATTTTATTTTTTTATTTTTTATAGTCTTTCTATTTCTTAATATTTATATTGATTTATATTGAATTCGTGAGATGATTTTTTCTTTCTTCATAATTGTGCTTTTAAAAATATAAAAGCACAATTATGATATACAACAAAAAATCTGAATATTTCATTATGTTTTATACTAAGGTGTTAGGTCTTGAAATAATTAATAACAATTTGTTTTCTTATGGAATATATATATAAATATGCATGGATAATACCCCTTTTTCCGCTCCCAGTTACTATGTCGATAGGATTTGGACTTCTACTTATTCCGATAGCAACAAAAAATATTCGTCGTATGTGGGCTTTCCCAAGTGTTTTACTGCTAAGTATAGCTATGTGGTTTTCAGCCAATTTGTCTATTCAGCAAATAAATGGAAGTTTTACCTATCAATGTCTATGGTCTTGGATCATCAATAATGATTTTTTATTAGAGTTCGGATACTTGATCGATCCACTTACTTCTATTATGTCAATACTAATTACTACTGTTGGAATCTTGGTTTTTATTTATAGTGACAATTATATGTCTCACGACCAAGGATATTTAAGATTTTTTGCTCATATGAGTTTTTTTAATGCTTCCATGTTGGGATTAGTTACTAGTTCCAATTTGATACAGATTTATATTTTTTGGGAACTCGTGGGAATGTGTTCGTATTTCTTGATAGGTTTTTGGTTCACACGACCCGTTGCAGCAAGTGCTTGTCAAAAAGCTTTTGTAACTAATCGTATAGGAGATTTTGGTTTATTATTAGGAACCTTGGGATTTTATTGGATAACTGGTAGTTTCGAATTTCGGGATTTATTCCAAATAGTGAATACCTTGGTCTATAAAAATGAGGTCAATTCTTTCTTTGTTACTTTATGTGCCTTTTTATTATTTGTCGGTGCAATTGCTAAATCCGCACAATTCCCCCTTCATGTATGGTTACCTGATGCCATGGAAGGTCCCACTCCTATTTCGGCTCTTATACACGCTGCTACTATGGTAGCAGCAGGTATTTTTCTTGTAGCTCGGCTTCTTCCTCTTTTCATAGTTATACCTTACATAATGAATATCATTTGTTTAGTAGGTATAATAACAGTGCTTTTAGGAGCTACTTTGGCTCTTGCCCAAAGAGACATTAAAAGAAGTTTAGCTTATTCTACAATGTCTCAATTGGGTTATATTATGTTAGCTTTAGGCATAGGTTCTTATCGAGCTGCTTTATTCCATTTGATCACTCATGCCTATTCTAAAGCTTTATTGTTTTTGGGATCCGGATCCATTATTCATTCAATGGAACCTATTGTTGGATATTCACCAGAGAAAAGTCAGAATATGGTTCTTATGGGAGGTTTAACAAAATATGTTCCAATTACAAAAACTACTTTTTTTTTAGGTACACTTTCTCTTTGTGGTATTCCGCCTCTTGCTTGTTTTTGGTCTAAAGATGAAATTATTCATGATAGTTGGTTGTACTCACCAATTTTCGCACTAATAGCTTGGTTCACAGCAGGATTAACCGCGTTTTATATGTTTCGGATGTACTTACTGACCTTTGATGGGTATTTGCGTATTTATTTTCAAGATTATAGTAGTTTTAGTAGTACAAAAAATAGTTCATTTTATTCAATATCTCTATGGGGAAAGGGGACACTAAAGGAAGTAAATAGGAATTTCATTTTTGAAAAAATGAATAAGAATATATTTTGTTTTTTTTCAAAAGATCTATATAAAATTGACAAGAATGTAAGAAATAAAATACGAGATTTTAGTACTTACTTTAGAAATAGGTACACTTATATGTATCCTCACGAATCGAGCAATACTATGTTATTTCCTCTACTAATATTAGTACTATTTACTTTGTTCATTGGATCAATAGGAATTTCTTTTAACGGAGGAATAATAGATTTAGATCTATTATCAAAATGGTTAACTCCGTCAACAACTTTTTTTCATCCAAATTTTAATTCTTCTGAGAATTGGTATGAATTTTTGTCAAATACTTTTTTTTCAGTAGGTATAGCTCTTTTCGGACTATTTTTAGCATCTATTTTTTATGGATCTATTTATTCATCTTTCAAAAATTTTGGCTTAATGAATTTCTTTTTAAAAAGAGGTCCTAAAAGAATTTTTATGGAAAAAATCAAAGGTGTAATATACAATTGGTCATATAATCGCGGTTATATAGATGTTTTTTATACTGGTATTTTCACCATGAGTATAAGAGGATTAGCTGAACTAACTCAATTTTTTGATAAATTTATAATTGATGGAATTATAAATGGGATTGGTGTTGCAAGTTTATTTATGGGCGAAGGAATAAAATATATTGGAGGTGGACGAATCTCATCTTATCTATTCTTGTATTTTTCTTATATATCAATTTTTTTATTAATATTAATTTTTTTCAGTCTTCCTAATTTCCAATTCTCTTGATGGGTCTCCAGATCAGAATCTTCGTAAACTGGGCTATCTTGATAGCGTGCCTCTTTAAAGTGAAATTCATCTTTGTCCAGATCCTCCTCTTCTTCCGAACAAAGGGAAGGGTTTTCTTCGGTGGATCCTTCTTGTTCCTGTTTAGTCTCCTTCGTTTCGTAAGTTGTTTCTACATCGCTTTCTTCCTTTCTTTCTCCCCCTTCTTCCGTTTCTTCCGTTTC